TGTTGATTGAAAATTATGAGATGCGTAGATGTCACAGATAATCAGTCGTTTCGTTTTTTTTATACCGACCTTACTTTATTTTTGTTAGTGACATCTATAATGTAATAGTTGATGAATTCAAAATATTCAATTGAACTTATTCTTTGAATTGCGATTTTTGCTTATTTTATTTCTAAATGGAAACTTAGGTAAATGCTTTAGACACATATGTATAAAAAGAACATATTTTAGTTAGCTCCTTCATGCCTACTCTAACTAGTTATTTCGGTTTTTTACTAGCGGCTTTAACTATAACCTCCGCTCTATTTATAGGTCTAAACAAGATACGACTTATTTGAAATTAATTGAATGAACAACTCAAGGAATGTTTCTGTGGGATTCCGCCCATCTTTCTAGTTCTTTACTGCAGCAATTGAGAATTTTTGGTTATTGAGATTCAGGGGCAATTCAGATTAATATTTATGGATAGATATTACCTTTCTTTTTTTTTTTTTTTCAAACAAATTGAAATGATTGAAGTTTTTCTATTTGGAATTGTCTTAGGCCTAATTCCTATTACTTTGGCTGGATTATTTGTAACTGCATATTTACAATACAGACGTGGTGATCAGTTGGATCTTTGATTAATTAACAATTTTTTTTTGATTGACCTCCTGTGGATTAAAGAAAGGAGGAGGTCAATTTTAGATTCGATTACTGTTCATTTATTTCAGTCTAATTCAATTTGACTTAACAAGAATGGAATCACGCTCTGTAGGATTTGAACCTACGACATCGGGTTTTGGAGACCCACGTTCTACCGAACTGAACTAAGAGCGCTTTCTTATCAAAATAGATAAGACTGGAAAGAAAGGGTTTTTTTATAACTGAAAACTCTATCTACATCTTGCATGCATACATTATTTATCATATAGAGTATAATAAATAAAATGAGAGATTAGGCATGTCCAATTTGAATCAAAATTTCAATTAATTCCTCCTTACTTCTCAAAGTAAAAGTAATTAGGTAGGGATGACAGGATTTGAACCCGTGACATTTTGTACCCAAAACAAACGCGCTACCAAGCTGCGCTACATCCCTTTCAATTCAATAGGTTTTTATAGTGTAATTGTAAAACATCCTTGTCTTGTTTTCCACATTCTTATTTCTCATATAAATTCATAATTAAACTTGCACTGCTAGTTCCTCTTCTTTTTGGTCTTTTATCATATTTTTATCATATAAGGTATAATAAAAAGGATTTGTATATTTATGTATATGAAAAACCTGTTGTAAACTAAAAAAAAAAGACTTTTCTTTTCGGGAATGCTCAGTTCAATAGGAAGGGGCATGTTACTCTTTTTCTTAAAAAAAAATATCTTATCGACTCGAAGTAAAAAAGTAAAAGTACGTAGATTTTTTTTAGGGATTTCGTGTACAAATACAAGTAGTCTTTGACTCTATACATAGGATTATAGATTAGATATGTATTACTTTTATATATTAAAGAAATGAAAAAGGAGGATTTTCAATGCGCGATTTCAAAACATATCTTTCCGTGGCACCGGTACTAAGTACTTTATGGTTTGGGTCTTTAGCCGGTCTATTAATAGAAATCAATCGTTTTTTCCCAGATGCGTTGACATTCCCCTTTTTTTGATTCTAGTTATTGAGACGGGTAAGGGGTTAACGAAGATTAGAGCTAGAATCAACTATCTGTGACTAATCCCTCCCCTCTTTTTTTTTTTAAAACCTAAATAGGATTAGTTGAGTAAAGAAGAAAGTGGATTCAACCTTATCAAAACTTAGGCTCTCAGGCTCGAATGGAAACGAAAATGTGGGTCTAGGATAAGCCTATTATCCAAGATACTTAAATGAAATTACTGTGATTCGAAATTCGAGTTAGCAACTTCTATTTTTGCAACTTTTCTATTTTTCTTGAAGAAAGGAAAAGAAAAAAAATAGAAAAGTTGCTTGAATTAAATATACAAAGGAGGTTCATGGCTAAGGGTAAAGATGTTCGAGTAAAAGTGATTTTGGAATGTACTGGTTGTGTTCGAAAGAGTGTTAATAAGGGATCAAGGGGCGTTTCCAGATATATTACTCAAAAGAATCGACACAATACGCCTAGTCGGTTGGAATTGCGAAAATTCTGTCCCTATTGTTACAAACATACAATTCATGGAGAGATAAAGAAATAGATCGAGCCGAACGTCTATCTATTATCCTTTCAAGTAAGGAGACAAAACATTTTTCATCTATATCATTTACTTTTTTTTTATAAATAGAAAATGGATTTCTAATATATTTCTTATTTCTATATATTTCTTATAGTAAATATTTCATATTATTATATTATATATATACTATATATTATCGAAAAAAATTATAGAAAAAATAGAAATAAACAAATCAGATCCTATTTTGGCTGGACCTAACAAAATTAGAATTACGAAATAGGATTTTCGGTATGTATAAAGAATAAACTAAACAAAATATGGATAAATCCAAGCGACCCTTTATTAAATCCAAGCGAGCTTTTCGTAGGCGTTTGCCCCCGATCCAATCGGGGGATCGAATAGATTATAGAAACATGAGTTTAATTAGTCGATTTATTAGTGAACAAGGAAAAATTTTATCTAGGCGAGTGAATAGATTGACCTTGAAACAACAACGATTAATTACTATTGCTATAAAACAAGCTCGTATTTTATCTTTGTTACCTTTTCTTAATAATGAGAAACAATTTGAAAGAACCGAGTCGACTACTAGAACTGCTAGTTTTAGAACCAAAAATAAATAAAATAATAGACTTATTCTTTTTCGTTCTATTTATTTAATTAATAATTGAATCAAAATTGGAATCTGAACTCAAGCACGGATTGCAGTTTTGTTCTAAAAAAATTGTCGAATCTAGATTTGATTGTCACGTCGTAAGATAATATAAAAATTGGGAATTTTTTTTTTGAATGGATTTGTTGATTTTTTTTTATTTATCATATTTTATTAGACTAATTTCTACTCTATACTCCCGGAGAATAAACTCCGGGGAACTTCATTTAAATCGTTTCGAGGTATTCTTCTTTCCAATCTTCTTTTTTTAAGATCTCATTAAAAATCATATAAATACAATTCCTATTTAATATAGCTATTTGTGCAAGTATTTTACGATTAAGAAGCAACTTTCTCTTGTACAGATCGTGTATAAATTTACTATAATTATAGTATACCCCTCTTTCACGAATTACTGCGTTTATTCGAGTGATCCACAAACGGCGAAAATCTCTCTTTTGCCTGTCTCTATCCCGATGAGCCGAAACCAAAGCTCTTATTTTCTGTTGAGCAATGGTTCGAGTAAGTCTTGAATGAGCCCCGCGAAAGCTTGATACAAATAAACGAATTTTTCTTCTGCGTCTTCGAGCTATATATCCCCGTTTAACTCTAGTCATTGAATAATTGAAACTTTGATGAATAACTAATCGATTTTATTTCTTTAAGTTATTCTTTTCGCCTTCTGGTCTATTAATAACAAAACGGATTTTTCCAATGTATAAAATAAAAATTCCAATGGCTTTTGCTACTATAACCTTCCCAACCACTATTTTTGTTATTTTTCTTTTTTTCGACATTTCGTCTTGAAACGAGACAAAAAAATTTATTAATGTATCAAAAACGTAAATAAAAAAATGTGAATTCAAGTTAAATATAGATGATTAAAGAAATAGTGGATTCCTTCGTTTCTATGGTTACTTTTAAAACGGTGAGGTCCTCTCTATACACCGGAGCCCCTTTCCTTCATTTCCGGAATCTTATTGATAACTTGTACAGTTCAAACCTTTTGGCTCTACCCATGAATTATCCAGTAATAGGTCTTTCACAACGAGATCCACCTATACAGTAACGGTATTTAATTTTGAAGGTTTGCTGGATAGCTGACCCTGTTAGTCCGTTCTTGCAAGAATCAGAGCCGAATTTTTTTGCTTTTAAAATAAGATTCCCTGCTAAATGGATAACGTTCGTTACCAATGGGAAATTTTTTCTTATCTTAAACCCGATTTATACCAATAGAAACCATAAATTTCATACCCAATAGATGAATTTATTATTTTTTTTTCATTTTAGATAGTGACTGGAGTTTTATACCATTCACCAGTATTGATTATTGATACTGGAAAAATTCTTTCCTTTCATTTGCTTTTTTTTGTTCCAGCTCATAATCTGAACGAGTCACACATACACCCTAGTACATGTTCCTCGACGTTGAGGGCATCCCCGAAGAGCGGGGGATTTCGTGACATTTCTGATTGGCTGTCTTGTGTTTCTAATAAGTTGTTTAATAGTTGGCATGCTGAATCATATACATAATGGGCTGGTTTAGATCAATCCTAACCGAATTTTTTTTTTATAGTTAATGGAATATTAAACACAGAATGGTAAACCAAGTAACAAGAAAAAATTTCAAATGTTTAAAACTATTTTTATTCCTTTTATTCGACCGCTACAAGATCAACAATTCCATAAGCTTGGGCTTCTGTTGCTGACATAAAAACATCCCTTTCCATATCTTCGGATACAACCCATAAGGGTTTGCCCGTTCTTTGTACATAAACCCTTGTGAGGGTTTCACGCAATTTCAAAAGTTCTTCCGCTTCCAGGATAAATTCTCCCGTTTGGGCCTCATAAAAAGAGCTCGCGGGTTGATGAATCATTACCCTGATGATATATACCATAAAAAAGTTCTTCTATCTCGCGTAATGTGATGAATAGAAAAAATATGGAATTAAGAATAAAAAAGATAGAATTGAACAACCGTACGGGCATTTTTTTCGCATTGCATACGGCTATAGAATGGAATTTACTTTCATTTTCCGTTGAACAAAGAGAAAATCTAGAATTGATTAGATCCAGATCAGTAAATTATCCAATTACCACCCTTCTTTTCGTAGGAGCTAAAAATACTATGATGGCTCCGTTGCTTTAATATATTTATTTCATCTGTAGTTAAGCAATCCCAAAGTTTTTTTTTGATTCGAAAAATAAGAAAGAAAATTTTTTTGTACTCTTTCAAACATAAATAGAGTCTTTTTTTATGAAAAAAAAGTTTGTGACGCTGAAATGGACTCCTGATATAAAATAAAGAAATCGGGAATACTCTTCATCTCATACTCCTCTTTCGATACATAATTGAAGGTTTTGAAAATAAAATAGAGAAAAATATCTCATATCGAATTCAAAGTGCCATGCTATTATTACTTAAATATTAATATTTGATATGGTGAAGGCATAGTTTTATTTTTTCTTTCAAATAAAAAACTCATTGGCGCCAAGCGTGAGGGAATGCTAAACGTTTAGTAATTTCTCCTCCGACCAGGATAAAAGATCCCATTGAAGCAGCTAATCCCATGCATATTGTATGTACATCTGGTCGCACAAATTGCATGGTATCATAAATAGCTACTCCGGGTATTACCCATCCGCCAGGAGAATTTATAAACAAATATAAATCCTTGGTATCATCTTCGATACTGAGATATACCATAAGACCAATAAGTTGATTCGAGATCTCGCTATCGACTTCTTGGCCTAAAAAAAGTAATCTTTCTCGATAAAGTCGGTTGATTCGGGTAAAATTCTATCCCTTAGGAACCGTACATGCACCTTTTGATGCATACGGTTCAAACAAAATTGTGAAAAAAAAATCAATGTGTAGATTCTACATCCTTTTTTTTTCATAGAGATTTTTCCAACTTATGATGAATAATCAAGAATCTCCTTTTCGATTTTTCAAAAAAGATTACTTTTTCGCAATTCCCTAATTACCCATATAATATATAATATAAAAAAATTTCTATAATTAAAATAGAATAAAATTCTACTAAAAAAAAAAAAGAATTTACTAAACTTATTGAACTTACTTTTCATTGATGTATCATATCATCGAGATTCAACTCAAATCACGATGTCATTTTCTTGTTCTTGAATGGGTCTCTTGAAATTTTTAGGTTTATGCTCTACTCCGGGTAACGATCTGCCCGATTTCGATTTGTCCATATAGAACAAATGTTTCCAATACCGCTTTTTTTGTTAAAATTCCCCTTTTTTATTTACTTCATATCTTTTCTTTCGTCAATTTCCATATTCAACAGATTAATTACTTTCATTCAAATCATTAAAGTTGAGAGCGCTATTTTTAATTTCAAATCGAAAAAATTAAGAGTTAAAGTAAATAAACTATATAATACAAGCAGTAATTTTTAATATATTCCCGATTGGGATTGGGGTTTTTATAAACGGAGCCTGGATACTTCATTTTATTGGTCCAACCGAGCCAACCATAAATTATTCTAAGTGAGAATATTAACCTGAATCCCCCTCTAAAAAACGGATCGAATTGCATTTCACGCTCCAAATTTTGGATGATTTAATCAATCTTTCTTGGGCGAAATGGAGGATATCTCAATCGGGAGAGATAATGGGGAAATCCCATATGACCCAATATATCTGACAAGTCGCACTATACGTCAACCCAAGATGCATCTTCCTCTCCAGGACTTCGAAAGGGAACTTTTGGAACACCAATAGGCATTAAATGAAAGAAAAAATAATTAAGTACTCTATTTCACTTTGATGTGGAAACGTAATAATTAAGGTTATTGTTTTTAGAATATCACCCATTATTCTATTTTCTGCATAGATTAGAAAGGTTTAGTTTAAGAAAAAATTCTTACCAATATAGCCTTCCAATAATGAACAAGTATGAAAGCATTTACTGATAGAAGATGGTATCAACTCCCCATTGCGTATTGCTACTTATCGGGTATACAATAGATTTGTTTCTCTTTGTTCCTACAAACATAATTGTTCTATTATTACCAACAGAATAGAAGAAACATTAACCCTTGTTGCTAGATAATCGATTGAACAAAAGGGATCCATTGCATAGTTATAGTCTTTTCCAATGCAATAAAGTTACATAGTGTCATTTTTCTTTGATATAAGGGGTATTTCCATGGGTTTGCCTTGGTATCGTGTTCATACCGTAGTATTGAATGATCCTGGTCGGTTGATTTCTGTCCATATCATGCATACAGCTCTGGTTGCTGGTTGGGCTGGTTCGATGGCTCTATATGAATTAGCAGTTTTTGATCCCTCTGACCCCGTTCTTGATCCAATGTGGAGACAGGGTATGTTCGTTATACCTTTCATGACCCGTTTAGGAATAACCAATTCATGGGGCGGTTGGAGTATTACAGGGGGGACGATAACGGATCCCGGCATTTGGAGTTACGAAGGTGTGGCTGGCGCGCATATTGTGTTTTCTGGCTTGTGCTTTTTGGCAGCTATTTGGCATTGGGTGTATTGGGATCTAGAAATATTTTGTGATGAACGTACAGGAAAACCTTCTTTGGATTTGCCTAAGATTTTTGGAATTCATTTATTTCTTTCGGGGGTGGCTTGTTTTGGTTTTGGTGCATTTCATGTAACAGGCTTGTACGGTCCCGGAATCTGGGTGTCCGACCCTTATGGACTAACTGGAAAAGTACAACCTGTAAGTCCAGCATGGGGTGTGGAAGGTTTTGACCCTTTTGTTCCAGGAGGAATAGCTTCTCATCATATTGCTGCAGGGACATTAGGCATATTAGCCGGTCTATTCCATCTTAGTGTCCGGCCGCCTCAACGTCTATACAAAGGGTTACGTATGGGCAATATTGAAACCGTTCTTTCTAGTAGTATCGCTGCGGTCTTTTTTGCAGCTTTTGTTGTTGCTGGAACTATGTGGTACGGTTCAGCAACTACTCCAATAGAATTATTCGGCCCCACCCGTTATCAATGGGATCAAGGATACTTTCAGCAAGAAATATACCGACGGGTAAGTGCTGGACTAGCCGAAAATCAAAGTTTATCAGAAGCTTGGTCGAAAATTCCTGAGAAATTAGCTTTTTATGATTACATTGGTAATAATCCGGCGAAAGGAGGATTATTTAGAGCGGGCTCAATGGATAACGGCGATGGAATAGCTGTTGGATGGTTAGGACACCCTGTTTTTAGAGATAAAGAAGGACGTGAACTTTTTGTACGCCGTATGCCTACTTTTTTTGAAACCTTTCCGGTCGTTTTGATTGACGGGGACGGAATTGTTCGAGCTGATGTTCCTTTTAGAAGAGCGGAATCTAAGTATAGCGTTGAACAAGTAGGTGTAACTGTTGAGTTTTATGGTGGCGAACTCAACGGAGTCAGTTATAGTGATCCTGCTACTGTGAAAAAATATGCTAGACGTGCTCAATTAGGCGAAATTTTCGAATTAGACCGTGCTACTTTGAAATCAGATGGTGTTTTTCGTAGTAGTCCGAGGGGTTGGTTTACCTTTGGACATGCTTCCTTTGCCCTACTATTCTTCTTCGGACACATCTGGCATGGGTCGCGAACTTTGTTCCGAGATGTTTTTGCCGGTATTGACCCCGATTTGGATGTTCAAGTAGAATTTGGCGCATTCCAAAAAATTGGAGATCCAACTACAAAAAGACAAGGAGTTTAATACAACATTGCTTTGTTATTTTTTGTGATTTGGCATAGGATACTGGAGCAATCTTAATTTGAATCACCGCCCCTTTTTTACTCTTTCCCTTTTATCATTATCGGGAAAAAAATTTCAAGTAAACAGGTATGGAAGCTATAATTGTAAACCACAATCAAATATATGGAAGCATTGGTTTATACATTTCTATTAGTCTCTACTCTAGGGATAATTTTTTTCGCTATCTTTTTTCGGGAACCTCCAAAAGTTCCAACTAAAAAGTAAAAAGTTGAAATAATTTTTCATTATCTTAATTGAAGTAATGAGCCTTCCTATAATTAGGAAGGCTCATTACTTCAACTAATCTCCGTGTTCCTCGAAGGGATCTCTTAGTTGTTGAGAGGGTTGCCCAAAAGCGGTATATAAAGCATACCCAGTAAAACTTACAAGTAAACCAGATATAAAGATGGCGACTAGAGTTGCTGTTTCCATTATTATATAATTTTAAGACCACAGTGGATCTATGATAAAATCATTTATTTACAACGGAATGGTATACAAAGTCAACAGATCTCAATGAATAGAATCAGATTTATGGCTACACAAACTGTTGAGGGTAGTTCTAGATCTCGTCCAAAACCTACTACCGTAGGGGCGTTATTGAAACCGTTGAATTCGGAATATGGTAAAGTAGCTCCTGGGTGGGGAACTACTCCTTTAATGGGAGTTGCAATGGCTTTATTTGCAGTATTCCTATCTATTATTTTGGAAATTTATAATTCTTCCGTTTTATTGGATGGAATTTCAATGAATTAAATCCACAAGAAAATGAAATCAAAAAGAACCAACAAGTTTTAGCCTTTCAATACAAAGTGAATTTTTAGGGCTCCGATTTCTATTTCTAAATTCCCTTTTGGTAGTTCGATCGTGAAATTTCTTTCTTTCTGTATTTCCGGAATATGAGTGTGTGACTTGGTATAATTGATCCTATTGATAATACAGAAAATGAGTCTGTCATCTTACCCTGATGGAGATGGTTCTACCTCGTCGGATATTTCTTTTGGTATCTGAAACACGGAATAGCTAAAATAGATTAAGAAATATTTGAACTATGATTCATATTTAATATTTAGACCTCGAGATCGGATTCAAAAAAATTTGCTTTTCAAAGAAAGAATTATAAGTTATAAATCGAAAGATTTTTATTATTTCAAACTCCTTTGTATGACTATTTTGTGTAATCAACAGACAAATTTTTTTGTATTATTAGTCATAATACCTATCCTATATGATTGAATCAGTGATGATACAACGGTTCTTACTCAAGGAATCTTTGTGCTTAACTTTAGGATTTTATTGAATTATCGTGGTTCTAGTATGAATCTGGGGGTTCAAGCGATTCATAGGGTCTTAACAAGAGAAATTCCTATCAATGATAAAAAAAGCAAAAAGGGGTATTAGGCACAAAAAAAAGAAATCAAAGAAAAATAGGAAAAGAGAATATT